TCAGTAAATAGATTCGAAACATATAAAATGCCGTTAATCCTGCTGTAAAACAAGCTATAATTGCAAAAACCGGAGAATACAACCAACTATCATTAAGAATTTCGTCTTTGGACCAAAAACAAGCGAGCGGTGGAATACCACAAAGAGAAAGCGTACCAATTAAAAAAGCAATTTTTGTAATTGGTACATGCTTTTTCAACCCTCCCATAAGAACCATATTCTGACTTTTATCGGGAGAATATCCAACAATAGCTTCCATTGAATGAATAATAGATCCGGATCCTAAAAACAATAACGCTTTCGAATAAGCATGAGTAATCAAATGAAATAAAGCCGCCCGATACGATCCCATTCCTAAAGCTAACATCATATAACCCAGTTGTGACATTGTAGAATAAGCCAAACTCCTTTTAATATCTTTTTGAGCAAGGGATAAAGTAGCTCCGAATAGGAGTGTTACTATACCTATCAAAGAAATAAAATTCATTATATGAGGTATAATTATAAAAAGAGGAAGGAGGCGCGCTACAAGAAAAATACCTGCCGCGACCATAGTAGCGGCATGTATAAGAGCGGAAATCGGCGTAGGACCTTCCATGGCATCCGGTAACCATACATGAAGGGGGAATTGAGAAGACTTGGCAACTGCACCTGTAAATAAAAACAAGGCACACAAAGTAAGAAATAAAAAATTGACTTCATTATTATAAACTAATTTATTTAAGATTTCGAATAAATCTCGAAATTCAAAACTACCCGTTATAGCATAAAGTCCCAAAATCCCTAATAATAAACCAAAATCACCTACACGATTCGTTACAAAGGCTTTTTGACAAGCATTCGACGCAATAGGTCGTGTGAACCAAAAACCAATTAATAGATAAGAACACATTCCAACTAATTCCCAAAAAATATAAATTTGTATCAAATTCACACTAGTAACTAATCCCAACATGGAAGTAGTGAAAAAACTCATATAAGAAAAAAATCTCAAATATCCCTGATCATGATACATATAATTGTCACTATAAAAAATAACCAGAATTCCAACGGTACTAATTAATATTACCATAATCGAAGCAAGCGAATCTATTAAGTAACCAAATTCTAAAGAAAAATCATTATTAATGGTCCAAGACCATACATATTGATAGAGAGAATTTTGATTTATTTGCTGAATAGATAGATAGATCGAAAGGAGCATAACCACATTTAGTAGAAAGATACTAGGAAAGGACCACAGGCGTCGAAGATTTTTTGTTGACATTGGAAAAACGATAAGTCCAACTCCTATTAACATAGGAATCGGAAGTGGAATGAGAGGTATAATCCATGAATAGGAGTATGTATAGTCCATAAAAAAACCTTTTTTCTTTTAGTCTTGTTTTATTCTGAATTATTCTTTCTCAACTCCTTGGAATATTCAAAGGAAAAAGGAAGTTAGAATAAATAGAATCAGGCTACTAGTGCAATCGAAAATGAAATAAAAATAAAAAACGAAAAATACTAATAATATTTTTTCTTTATATTTCGCTAGAATAAAAATATATATATATAGATATATTTTATATATCTTTTATGTATTTTCGATTTTTCAAAATTGACTTTTATATAATTTACTAGAATTTGATGACTAATAAAAAAACTAATAACCTATTATTACTCTAGATAACTAACTTGAAATAGTTATCAATTATAACTTATGTAAATAAATCGAAATAAATTAGTTACGTTCTAAGGAAGATCTTTCTTTTTTCTAAAGATATAAACTAATTCAATTACCAATAGATATTACGATAATTTATTTTATCTGTAGAGTAAAGATTCAGAATTCCATACAACAAATATGCAGAGAGGAGTTTATACATTCCTGTTTTTTCCATTTCTATTAATAGAAATATGATAAAACCCATGGAATGTTTTTAGAATTATCGAAAGGACAATTTTATTTAGAATATCCAACATTTTTCTTTTGATACCTACCATGGATTAAAATGAATGAGCAAGTATTTCTTTTTTCACCTTTGATACTATTTTGATACGGATATAAATAGAAAACAACAAAAAGAAACATAAAAACTTCATTATTTCTCTTTTGTGTCTTGTCAGATATTTCGTTGGATTGAATAGAATCAAAAAAATCACAAAATTCAAACTAAATAAAATTGTTTGAACAATAAATGTCTTTCACATTCAACTAGATAAAAAACAGAATTGTTTTAAAATTGATTTTTTCATGGCAGTTCCAAAAAAACGTACTTCCATATCAAAAAAAAATATTCGTAAGAATATTTGGAAAATAAGGGCCTATTTTACAGTGTTGAAGGCTTTTTCATTAGCGAAATCTATTTCTACGGATAATTCAAAAAGTTTTTTTGTACAACAATCCAATAATCAAACTTATAGTAAATAATAAAAAAATGTTACTTTTTTTATTGTAATCTTTCCCGATGGGGATTCTTATTTTCCCCATCAAGCTACTTGAAATTCGAATAGCCATTTTTATGATTGAATTTATTAAAAATAAATTAAGGATTGAATTGGGGTAATATTTCGTAATGTTTCATTATAGAATAAAACGAAAGGAATTTTTTGTTATTAATTTAATTAACTTTTTGAATTTCAATCTCGACAACTAAATAAAAAAAGATTATTATTATCTCGAGTACGCCGCTATGGTGAAATCGGTAGACACGCTGCTCTTAGGAAGCAGTGCTAGAGCATCTCGGTTCGAGTCCGAGTGGCGGCAAGCAGGCTTTCTTCGAAAAGAAAGATAATAAGTTATATTTATTGTAATATAATAAATAGAATTCCAGATTGGATTCCGTATTCTTTTCTATACTTTTTTATTTGAGAATTTTTATGATATTTTCTACTTTAGAACATATATTAACGCATATATCATTTTCGCTCGTTTCAATTGTAATTACAATTTTTTTGATAATTTTATCGGTTGATGAAATCGTAGGACTATATTATTCGTCAGAAAAAGGTATTATAGCTACTTTTTTCTGTATAACAGGATTATTACTCACTCGGTGGATTTATTCGGGACATTTCCCATTAAGTAATTTATACGAATCACTCATTTTTCTTTCATGGGGTTTCTCCCTTATTTCTATCGTTCCATATTTTAAAAAACATATCAATTATTTAAGCGCAATAACCTCACCAAGTACTATTTTTATACAAGGCTTTACCACTTCAGGTCTTTTAACCGAAATACATCAATCTGTAATATTAGTACCCGCTCTTCAATCCCAGTGGTTAATGATGCACGTAAGTATGATGATATTGGGCTATGCAGCTCTTTTATGCGGATCATTATTATCAGTAGCTCTTTTAGTCATTTCATTTCCAAAAATTTTTGAAAATTTAGTAAACGAGTCATTTTCATTTAACAAAATCCAATATATGGGTGAAAAGCGGAATGTTTTAATAAACAACTTCTCTTGTTCGACGAGAAATTATTATAGAGCTCAACTAATTCAACAATTAGATCAGTGGAGTTATCGTATTATTAGTCTAGGGTTTAGCTTTTTAAACATTGGGATTCTTTCAGGATCAGTATGGGCTAATGAGGCATGGGGATCATATTGGAATTGGGACCCAAAAGAAACTTGGTCATTTATTACTTGGACCCTATTTGCAATTTATTTACATACTCGAACAAATAAGCAAAAGTTCAAAAGTATAAATTGCGCGATTGTGGCTTCTATGGGCTTTGTTATAATTTGGATATGCTATTTTGGGGTCAACTTATTAGGAATAGGGTTACATAGTTATGGTTCCTTTAATTTTCATTAACCTGAAATAAAATTGAAAAATCTTCTTACAATACAAACAGAAACATAAAACATCTTCAAAAAAATGATAATAAAACCAATGAAATACTAAATTGTTAAATATTAATTTAACAAATATAAGAAAAAAAACTCCCTACTTTAGGGAAGATGTCGAGAACCATTTGAATCACTACACTAATTGATTCAAAAGGTTCTCACAAAACGAAAAATCCATTTAGTCACAACAATTTGAATGCATTTTTGCTTTAGTAAACTTCTATTTAAAATTGCAAAACGACAAAGAAAGAATAGAATTGAATTCTTAAGTCTTTCTCTTTCTTATTTTATTCATGAAAACTATCGATAAAAATATGTGGATATAATAGCTTCGACCTTCTCAACTGAGAGTGAGAGGATGAAATCCGGATAAATACCAATACCTATTATTGGTAGAAGAATAGAGATTAAAATAAATAATTCTCTCGGCCCAGAATCAAAAAAATAAGAGTTTTGCAAATTAAAAATCTTGAATCCGTAGAACATTTGACGTAACATCGATAATAAATAAATAGGAGTTAATATCATTCCAATTGCCATTAGAAAAGTAATTAGTATTTTTGGAATTAAAAAATATTCGTGACTGGTAATTATTCCAAAAAAGACTATCAATTCCGCAACAAAACCACTCATGCCGGGTAATGCGAGGGAAGCCATTGATAAGATACTGAACAGTGTGAATATTTTAGGAAATAAAATCGCCATTCCACCCATTTTGTCGAGATAAACAAGACGTATTCTATCATAGGTCATTCCTGCCAAGAAAAAAAGAGCAGCACCAATAAATCCGTGAGAAATCATTTGTAAAAGGGCTCCATTGAGCCCCGTATCAGTTATCGCTCCAATTCCGATAATTATGAACCCCATATGAGATACGGAGGAATAGGCTATTCTTTTTTTTAAATTACGTTGACCGGGAGATGTTGAAGCTGCATAGATTATTTGTATTGCACCTACTATAATCAACCAGGGAGAAAATATAGAATGAGCATGGGGAAATAATTGCATATTGATCCGAACCAAACCATACGCTCCCATTTTTAATAAAATTCCAGCTAGAAGCATACAAGTACTGTAATGTGCCTCCCCGTGGGTATCTGGTAACCATGTATGTAAGGGTATGATTGGTAATTTAACTGCAAAAGCAATTAAAAATCCAGTATAAAATAGTAGTTCTAGTGCTACAGGATACGATTGGTTAGCTAATATTTCCAAATTTAATGTTGGTTCATTCGAACCATATAAGCCAATACCAAAAACACCTATTAATAGAAAAATCGACCCCCCCGCAGTGTATAAAATGAATTTTGTAGCTGAATACAGACGTTTACGTCCTCCCCATATCAATAGAAGTAAATAAACTGGAATTAATTCGAACTCCCACATGAGAAAAAACAGTAAAAGATCGTGAGAAGAAAATGATCCTATTTGACCACTGTACATTGCTAACATCAGGAAATGGAACAATCGGGGATCCCGAGTAACCGGCCAAGCGGCTAAAGTGGCTAAAGTGGTTATAAATCCAGTCAGTAAAATAGTTCCTATAGAAAGCCCATCTATTCCCAATCTCCAGTCAAAATCAAAAAAATTAATCCATTGATAATCCTCTGCTAGCTGATTTAATGGATCGGTCAATTGGAACTGATAACAGAATGTATAGGTCGTTAAAAGGAGTTCCAAAATACAAATACATATAGTATACCACCTTATTACCTTATTTCCTCTATGAGGTAGAAAGAAAATTAAAGAACCCGCCAATATTGGTAAAACTACAATTATTGTTAACCAAGGAAAATAATTCGTGGTAAAGACAAGATAGAATTAGACCCCAAAACCCGTTCTCGAAAAAGAACGGGTTTTTTGTCGGTAAAAAAAATCAATTTTCTTTTTTAATTGAAAATTAAGTTTGAGTTTGTTTAAAGTAGCTTTTTCTAGAACTTTTTATATTAATAAGCTAGACCCATGCTTCGAGTTGTTTCATGCCATAAATAAACCCTCACGCTCAAAAAATCCGTTGGGCAAGCGGATTCACATCTCTTACAACCAACACAATCCTCCGTTCGTGGAGCAGAAGCAATTTGCTTAGCCTTACATCCATCCCAAGGGATCATTTCTAATACGTCGGTTGGGCAGGCTCGGACACACTGAGTACATCCTATACATGTAGCATAAATCTTTACTGAATGTGACATTGGAGCTCTCATTTTTTGAATATCATAAATCTTCAATCTAGTAAACTGAAATAGAAATCATATATTTCTATACCAGATGAATCAATGTTTTTATCATTATTTTAATAATAAATCGAATTATGGATCGCGACTCCTGGGTTGACTAAGATACTTTGATTTATTTCATTTTTCTTTTTAGTATTAAAAAATTGATGAATTTCGAATTTTGAAAATAAATTAGTAGTACTTATTTATTCAATAAATTCGATTGATTGATACGAATTGATTTTTTATTACGAAAAATTGATGAAACAATAGCTAACCCAATAGCGGCTTCGGCTGCGGCAATAGCTATAACAAAAATAGAGAAAATATCTCCTTGTAATTGTCGACTATCAAACAAATCTGAAAATGTTACTAAATTTATATTAACGGCATTCAGGATAAGTTCCAAACACATAAGAGCCCTAACCATATTTCGACTCGTGATCAATCCATAGATACCAATAGAAAATAAATAGGCACTCAAAACAAGTGTATGTTCGAGTATCATTACTCAGCTCCTTATCAATTTTGAGTGATTTCACCATGAACAATAAGCCAAGGCTTTCCCTTGACTATAATAAACAAACAAGTAAAAAAAAATTGTAAAAAAAGACAAATATCAATATTGAAATTGAATTCAAAAATGAAAGCTAAATGGATTTGAAAAATGTATTTGATAAGAGCGAGAAAATTTCAATTTTGATTGTTCCTTATAGTTAGAAAGATTTTTCATTGACGGGCAACAGCAATTGCACCTATCAAAGCAACTAAAAGAATTATTGAAATGAGTTCAAATGGAAGAAAAAAATCCGTTGATAAATGAATTCCAATTTGTTGACTATTCCCTATCAAATCTTGTTCGATAATCTGGTTTGATTTTGTCGTCCAAATAATTCCGTACCAAGACGTATCGAGAATCGTGGTAATTAGGGAGATGAAAATACTTGTACAAACCAACGAAGTAATTCCATTCCCAACAGTCCAAAGATCAAAATCTTTATAATATTCTGAATCATTCATGAACATCACAGCAAATAAAATTAAAACGTTTATAGCTCCAACGTAAATAAGGAGCTGGGCAGCCGCTACAAAATGAGAGTTTGATAAAATATAAAATAAGGATATGCAAACAAGAACCAATCCCAATGCAAAAGCTGAATAAATTGGATTGGTAAGTAATACCACTCCTATACCTCCTACTAGAAGACCTAATCCCAGAAAAACTAAAAGAAAATCATGTATTGGTCCAGGCAAATCCATTCTATATACAAGATAAAAAAATTGAAATGTTTTTCATGATTTTATTGACCTGACCAGGAAATTTTTTCTTTTTTTTTTTTATGATATGTTACTAATTGAATTCAATTAGAATGGAATAGGGTTTCAAATGGATTTTAATTACGTCTCGGTCCAATTACTATACCAATATCTTGTTCCCCCTTACGTCAACCCAAGTAGAAAAAGAAACCATTTATAAATAAATAGAAATATAGAGATTCTTAAATTCAATTTTAAATCGAAATTAATTTGCACTTCTTACTAACTAATCAACAATTAATTTCAATTTCGAGTTTGATTCCTTTCAATTTGATAAAAGTTAACCTGACTATACATTACTATAGTACTTACTCTTTAATCATTCTTTAATCATGAAATGCATTTTTTATTTGAGGATAATTCAAAATTGTTCGAATTGTATAATCATTAATTACTGACATTGGTAACCGACCTAATGCAATTTGATTATAATTCAATTCGTGGCGATCATAAGTGGAAAGCTCATATTCTTCAGTCATTGATAAACAATTTGTTGGACAATACTCAACGCAATTTCCACAAAATATGCAAATTCCAAAATCAATACTGTAATTAAGCAAGCGTTTTTTTCGCATACCGGTTTCCAATTTCCAATCAACAATGGGTAGATCAATAGGACATACACGAACACATACTTCACAAGCTATGCATTTATCAAATTCAAAATGGATTCGTCCGCGGAAACGCTCCGATGTAATTAATTTTTCATAAGGATATTGAATAGTTACAGGTAAACGATTTGCATGGGATAAGGTAATGATGAATCCTTGACCAATGTACCTTGCCGCCCGGATTGCTTGTTGGCCATAATTCATGAACCCAGTTACCATCGGGAGCATATTATAAAAATCTATGAATAATCTTATGTTTGTTTCTTTTTCTTGTTTGATGAGAAGTGAGAAATATAGAATATCATATTCTTTTTTCGTTTAGAGTGAAAGGAGTTGGGAAGAGGTTGTTAATAATAAATTACCGAGAGAAATGGGTAAAAGAAATTTCCACCCAAGATTTAATAGTTGGTCCATTCTTAGTCTCGGTAAAGTCCATCTTGTTGCGATAGAAATAAATACGAACAAATAAGTTTTAGCTAAAGTCAAAAAAATACCAATTGTTATTATAAAGACCCTACCGACTTTATTTATTTCAACTCGATCAGAAAAAAATACGGACGGAATAAAGATATTCCAACCGCCCAAGTACAGAATTGTTACAAATAACGACGAAACCAATAGATTGAGATAGGAAGCAACATAAAATAATCCAAATTTGATACCCGAATATTCGGTTTGATAACCTGCTACTAATTCTTCTTCTGCTTCGGGTAAATCAAAAGGCAATCTCTCACATTCTGCTAAGGAAGAAATTAGAAAAATGAGAAACCCTATAGGTTGACGCCACAAATTCCATCCTAAAAACCCATATTTAGATTGCGCCTCAACTATATCAACTGTACTTGAACTATTAGATAATAATAGTCGGTGATAACATTACTGTTCCCATCGCTAGTCCAGAACCGTACATGAGATTTTCACCTCATACGGCTCCTCGACGGCCATCAAGAAATCTAAGGACCAAGTTGATATTTTTTATCGTGATCGATTTTATCTTGGTTCAAAAGATAGATAGAATCAACACCTGCCGGAAGGTCCAAAATTAGACCGATGGAATTCTGTATGCCAGAATATTATAGATATAATAACTCAAAAAGCACTTATGAATTAATCTCGTCCTTTAATAATTTGAATTTTTCTTTGTTGAGTAATAACTTTTTAATAAAATACTCAATATCAATAGTCATCTTTTTTTGATTGTTTTGAAAAAAAAAAAATAAGAGATTAGATGAATGTCTTAATAATGAAGTCTATTTCGTGATCTCTATAATTTTTCGTTCCTATTCTCTTCTTTCAAAAGAGGAAATTCAAAACACGAAAGGATTATTTCGTTTCGGATAGTCGTTTTTTAATCTGTGAGTAGGAGCATACTCTGGATTGCAATCGTGAGGAGTACTACTTGATTATTTCTACAAATTTAAAGACCAAATTAATTCTTGTTCTTTTTATGTTATCCAAAGATTTTCGTGACATAAAAATTTCTATTACTAATCCTTTATGTATTTTTGTGTTCCTAACCATCCACTCATTTTTGTCGAACCCTCCGTTCTATTAATACATATAAAGAATAGTGAAAACTATATACGGTTGATTTTTTGAGCCCGCTTCAAGCCAGGATGACTAATCACTAATCAACCAATCATGGGGTAAAAAAAGTCTTGTTTCTATTGACGTTCTTTTCTTTTTCGTTCTTGTACTTAGGAGATGAGACTGAATCTTTTTACTGCTAATTTAGAAGCTGTTTTTTTTCACTCATATAACTATCTGATTTAGTTAATTTAACTCGAATGATGAATAAAAAAGTAAAGATACCTATTCAACTTCTTTACTTACAAAAAAGAATTAAAGAAAAGGTTAGAACGTCCCACACGTAGAGATATTGATAACACACAAAGAGTCAACGGTATTTCATAACTAATCGATTGAGCGGCGGCTCGTAGACCACCTAAAAAGGAATATTTGTTGTTTGATCCATATCCTGACATAAGAAGTCCAATCGGAACAATACTTGAAAAGGCAATCCATAAAAAAACACCGATATTGAGATCGGATAAAACAAGGTGGTAGCTAAAAGGAATTACTGAATAACTTATGAAAACAGATATAACGACTATGGATGGTCCGATAATGAATAAACGACCATCTCCTCTAGATGGAAGAAGGTTTTCTTTGAAAAGAAGTTTTGTTCCATCTGCTAACGCTTGAAGAATTCCCAACGGACCGGCGTATTCCGGTCCAATACGTTGTTGTATTCCGGCGGATATTTCTCTTTCTAACCACACAATTACGAGTACACCTATTGTGATTCCCAATACAAGAATCAAAATAGGTAAAAGGATCCCTATGATCCCATAGATCTCTTTGAAAGATTCGAATCTAGAAAAAGAGTGGATATCTTGTACTTCTCTTGTATCAATTATCATTTCAACGATCAACTTCTCCCATAATGATATCTATGCTACCTAGTATTGTCATAATATCCGCCAATTTCATTCTTTTAACTAACTGGGGAAGAATTTGCAAATTGATAAAACCGGGGGGACGAATTTTCCATCTCCAAGGAAAACCACTCCGATCCCCTATTAAATAAATTCCCAATTCCCCTTTTGGTGCTTCAACTCTTGCATAAAGCTCTTGCTTCGGTAATTCAAAAGTAGGAGATATTTTTTTACTAATGAAGCGATAGTCAAAATCATTCCATTCTGGATCCCGTTCTCTATCAAAGCAACGTATTTCTAAATTCTCATAAGGACCGCCTGGAATTCCTTCGAGGGCCTGTTGAACAATTTTGATAGATTCCTTCATTTCACTGATTCGTACTAAATAACGCGCTAATGAATCTCCTTCTTTTTGCCAATTGATTTCCCAATCGAATTCGTCATAACATTCATACTGATCGACTTTACGAAGATCCCATTGAATTCCACAAGCTCGTAACATCGGTCCAGATAAACCCCAATTTATTGCTTCTTCGGCACCAATAATACCTACACCCTCAACTCGTTCTAAAAAAATCGGATTTCGCGTAATAAGTTTTTGGTATTCCGAAACAGCAGTTATAAAATAATCACAGAAATCCAAACATTTTTCTATCCATCCATAAGGGAGATCGGCCCCTACTCCTCCGATACGAAAATAATTGTGCATCATTCTCATACCGGTGGCAGCTTCAAATAGGTCATATACTAATTCTCTTTCTCGGAAAATATAGAAAAAGGGAGTCTGTGCCCCAATATCTGCCATAAAGGGGCCAAGCCATAACAGATGAGAAGCTATACGACTCAATTCTAACATGATCACTCGGATATAACTGGCTCTTTTAGGTACTTGAATATTCACCATCTGCTCTGGTCCATTTACGGTTATTGCTTCTGTAAACATAGTAGCTAAATAATCCCAACGTGTTACATAAGGCAAATATTGTATAACTGTTCGGTTTTCGGCAATTTTTTCCATCCCTCTGTGCAGATAACCCAATATTGGCTCACAATCAATAACATCTTCGCCATCTAGAGTAAGAATAAGACGAAGAACGCCATGCATTGATGGGTGATGAGGTCCCATATTGACTATCATATGCTCTTTTCTTTTAGTTGTTACATTCATACTTTATTCCTCGGTTCATTCTTTTATGAACCGCTTAAAACGAAAAGAAGTTCGTCTAAATACTAGAAAAAAAAAAATAACCAATTTTCATTGTTTTTAAAATGAAAAAATTAACGCGTTTTTGATTCCCGAATATCCAGTTGAGTCATTAATTCTTTATAAGAAACTCGTTTTTTATTTGACAAATAAGACAACAGCCGTTGTCGTTTTCCTAAGATTTTCCGTAGACCCCGCTGCGATAAATAGTCTTTTCTGTGAAATTCCAAATGTGAAGTAAGCCTTCTTATTTTATTGGTGAAATGAAATACTTGAAATTCAATAGATCCCCGATTTTCTTCTTCTGAAGTAACTGAAATAACTTTTTTTTGTACCATAAGATAAAATCGACTCGACTCTTTTTTTCTTTTTAAAATTAAAAAATCGATTTAACGATCAATAAAAATAAAATCCTATTCATTTTAATTAAGTAATTAAGTCCAAGTAAAAAATCAAATAGATCTTTACACAAATAAAAGAGAACATGTTATATTCCTATTTGATCTAATCGCTAATTAGTTATATGGATACATGGATTAAATTAGTATTGATTTACTATATTGGAAATGGAATACAATGAATGTGTCCAACCCCCCCCCCCGTTTCATATAAAAAATACAGACCTCGAAGATATATATGAAATAAGAACTGCATCATTTACGAAGGGGGATACATATATATCCTTAAAAGACTAAAATGACTTCCATTATTGGTATCAAACCAATATCGATTCATACAAGATAAATCCTCTAATCGGTAAGTAGGCCAAAGAAAGGATTTTAATTGAATTAGTTCAATTTTATCCCGATAAAAATTTTTACGGTTATCCAAAACTTGATCATAGTTTTTTACGTTATTGCAAAATACTGAATTGTTCAAAATAACATTTCTATTCCTCGAATTTAAACAAATTCGAATTCTTAAGTCCCTACGGGATTTAGTGGAAAAAATTTGTTCAGAAATAACTAAATCATAATCTCGATTTTCAGTTAGTCTTTGATTTGGATGTCGTACAATATAATTATTGTAAATGTTTCGATCAATATAGTGTTTTTTTCCGTAACTTTGATTAAGTTGTTGCTTACTCTTATGAACCAATGAAACATTTAGAGTTTGATACATGAAAAATTGACCGTCATTTTTTATAGACAAGCGCACAGGTTCAATAATTAATATTCTTTTTTTCATCAATCCTCTAATAGTTAAATTTTTTTGAATCTTCAGAATATCTAGACTTATTTCTCCATTTTGTATAGAGAATACAGCAATATCTTTTCGATTTACCAATCTAAGCAGGAGACAATATACTTTAATATTATTTGTTATTTTTTGACTTAAAAAATTATTCCATCTCAATTGAAAATGGAAAGACTTTTTTAAAAAAAAAGAAAGTTGTACTTTCGTGTGGCTCTTATTTTTATATTGCTTTCGCTTTCGACGTTTTTTCTTATCTGAGCCTGGATCTGAAGAATCGTTTTCAATATCTTTTTTTTGAGTTGAGAAAATTGATTCAAGAGTTTCTTTATTTTCTATACTTAATTCAACATTATTTTTACCTGGGAATTCTTTTTTGTTTTGATTCTTATTTTCTAATTGAATAGATTTATTTTCAGTGGATAATTTTAAAGGATTCTTTTTTTTATTTTTAGTGATGTTTTTATTTTCACTAAAAGTTTCATTTAAATTGAAAAGAAGTTCTTTGGCCGGGATCATCCAGGGGTTCGTTTTATATGTGTTATAAAGAAGTACAAATTCGACAAAGAACCAAAGTTGTAGATTCGAAATAGAATGACTTAGTATTTCTTCATTCATTCCCAGCCAATCAAAAAGTCTTTTGTTTTTTTTTGAAATCTTGATTTTCCGATCTTTATGAATTTGAAGATAAACAAGGTCTTTTTTATCAATTTTTTCAACTATTGGATAATTATTTCGTTTATTGTTCGTATTTGTATTATTAATAAAGTCGATATTGGTATCGAGAACGATCCAGGAATGAATATCCCCTTTCTTTATAAAGTCCAAAGAAAGAATTTTCCAATCAAAATATTTATTATCTGGAAATTTATTCCGATTTTTTTTTTTGTTCTGTCCGAAATAATTATATATATAATTATTTATAGGTATAATATGCTCTGACATATCAACTAAGGTACTTTTCTTTAAGTTGTATATACTTGATTTATAGCAACTTTCTTGCGGATTATTTATCCATAATGGTGATACAGAATCCTTTCTATCGTCATAATTAATGGATTGATATGAGAAAAGTGCATATTTATAGTATTTTTGAAAATTAATAGTATAATTGGAGAATGAATTCGATTCAAAATTAAAATTAATTAATTTTTTACAAAAAATTAATTGGTCTTTTTCATCTGAATGACTTTTGTTAAAATCTTTATTTTCAGTCATAATAGATCTTTGATTCACTCTGTTTCGCCATTTGTGTGGTACTAATTTAGACCATTGAATCTGTGATAATTCATATTGATAATACTTAGTAAAATAGTCTTTATGTTCCCCAATTGTGTAATTTTTATGCCCTAATTCAAAATGAAGTATTCCTTGGGTTTCGAAATAATCCGTTATGTCTTTTGTAAGGAAAAGAGATGTTTCCTTATATTCAAGAAGATCTCTATACAAGCTGAAAATTTTAGTTTTATAGATTTGGAAAAATACAGACACTTGTGAAAAGGCGGATAAGTTGCTCAAATTTTTTGAATTCTTTTTACTAATATCATTTCGGAGAGTCCAAATACTGGGTGTTTTAGTAACTTTTTCTGTATTTATTTCATGATTGAAAATCAATTTAGCAACTTCGTTTTTTGATAATTCAAAATGTTGTGTAGTGATTCTCGGACTATTCTTCTGATTGATAAATAAAAATTTTATGTATATCTTTTGAATAAGAAAATTGATTCGTAAATTATATTCTCGTATTAATCTTCTTTTTTTGAATTTATTCAAACTTTTTTGTAGTGATACGAATAATTTATTGAGATAATTTGTTTTATTACGATTACTTTTTTTTTTATTAGTTATAAACTTGTTAGTATTGTCTTTTTTTTTTTGTATTTTTTTTAGATGATTCATGATTGTGTTTGTTCTATCAGCCAGATTTTTCATTTTTGTTTTGGTAAATGAAAAATCCTTCAAATGCATAGATTGAATGGGAAGGGATGATTCATAAATCATTTGATGAGGAATTCTATTATCTTTTTCGTTTTTAGTTTCATATATTTTTTGTAAAAAATTTGGTTTTTTTTTTGAACGTTCTTTTATCATTCCTTTAATAAATCTAATATTTTTGAGAAACCATTTTGGCCTTGCTTTTGAAAGGTTTATGTCTTGAAATTTTTGTTTTTTTTCTTG